GAATGGAAAAGATCAAAAATCAATAAAATTAAGGCGGATAGAAAAACTTATTAGATACCATGGATTCGGATATCTAATAAGTTATACCTACTATTGGATTTGAACCAATGACTCCCGCCGTATGAAAGCAATACTCTAACCACTGAGTTAAGTAGGTAATTTCGAATCAAAAAGAAAAAGAAATGGAACCCGTCACATCGATGGATTATAAATGTAATATTATTTATAAGCAATACCGATCAAAGAGATAAAAGTTGGATCATGTAATATTCATCTTGACAAGAAATTATTGACATGATAAAATATATATCACAAGCAAAAGGGCTATAGCTCAGTTAGGTAGAGCACCTCGTTTACACGCGCGCCGATGTTTTTTCAGAGGAGTACATTATGGAATCAAAAAACTTATTGAGAAGTTGATGTCTTACTCCATGACTTTTAGGGAACAAGAGAACAATAGCCTGACAAAAGATTCGGTCCAATTTAGGTGCCCCTTTTCTATTTTTAGATTTTAGGCAACCAATAGAACCCATTATTGATTTAAGATATTGATAAGGGGAATACTCACTCTATTCAATGCTAGGCATAATGAGTATCAAGACCTCAAAAAATTCTTTTTTCGTCCTATCTTATGAACTTTAAGGTGTATGAAGTTTCATATTGGATTATTTAAGCATATTGGATTATTTAAGTAAGAAGGGGGCGATGGAGACTTCATTTAACTTAGGTTGATCTAAGCCAAAAGCAAACCTACGTCAGGATAACCTTCTTTGAAACACTTCGGTAGTGCTCTCAGATCGGAATCCAAATAAGAAATCAGAGCACATGGAGCCATCTTCTTATCTTCTTGTCAAGAGAATTATGGTAGACTAACTGATTATTTATATCAGTTAATGGAAGAGCCCAATGCAAAAAAATGCATGTTGGGTCTTTGAAACAGTTCGAATCATTTTGAGAATAATAAGTTTGATCTGTTTTACCGAGAAGGTCTACGGTTCGAGTCCGTATAGCCCTAAAAAAAAAAATGAAATAAAATTCAAATACAAAAACAAAAATTGTATAGTTTTTATTTCTTCATTATTGTATTGTTTGTTGTTTGTAACTAGCCGCTTGCAATTGCTTGGTTTATCGAAAAACGAAAAAAAAAAGTGCACTTCAATAGACCCAATCGCTATTTTTATTTTTTTTTATCTTGTCTTGGCTAAACAAACCCAATTTTATTCATTACTCTTCCTAAGTCAATTACATATGAATTTTTCCCCTTTCCTATCCGCAATCAAAAAGAGTTAGTGATACTTCTTTTCTTTGTCTTTGGGATACCTGCCGAAGCCTAATGAATTTTTGGAGTCAAAATCATGACACGAACTCATTAAAAAAAAAATTCCAACCTAACTCAACAAAAATCAAATCTACTAGTAAGTTACACGGATTTAAAAATGACTTACTCTATTTATGGATTTATGGACAAGCTGGAGTTTGAAAAATGAGGATCTTTATTAACTTTCATTATTAACATTGTAAAACGGGCTCTTCTTTTTTCTTTTATTGCTATACCTTACCTGGTATAGCAATAAAAGAAAAAAATAAAGGAGTCTTTTCTTGCCCTAACATTCAATTACTAAATTAAATTAATTTAATTAATATATTTATATAATATATTTATATTCATTTCTAAATGAATATAGAAGTATAATTCGAAATTAATATAGAATAGAATTCTATAGAATAGAAGTATAATAGAATAGAACTATAATTTAGTTAATAGTTAATATAAGATCCTATTCTATTAATGTTTAATATTATTTAAATATTATTTATTATTATTTATTATTAAATTTAGAATAATATATATATTCCATATTATATAGGTAGAATAGGTAGAGGTACTCTATTACATATAGAATATAGGTATAGTATTTTATATTTTTATATAGATTAGTATTTTTTTAAATATTAAAAATTCTATAATTCTATTTTAAATTCTTTTTTTTTTTTATTTTTATAGAGAATCCGAAGTGAGATGAAAAATAGAGAAAAAAGTCTTATTTGTACTTATTTGTATAGAGAAATAGCAATATATATTTATAATTGATATCGAAATAAAATTGAAGTAAATGGAACAATTCGAGTCGATAAATCTTGAAATGAGACATGTACCAAAGCAAACAAAACTAAGCAGTTCAATCAAAATAAATTGTTATTTTGACTAAACAGTTATGAATGAGTTGACAATTTATTTCAATTCGACTCGAATAATCTAGTATATTTTCTACATTCATAGGAGTGCACCCATGTTTCTGCTTTACGAATATGATATTTTCTGGGCATTTCTAATAATATCAAGTGTTATTCCTATTTTGGCATTTCTAATTTCGGGCCTTTTATCCCCAATTAGAAAAGGACCAGAGAAACTTTCTAGTTATGAATCCGGTATCGAACCAATGGGCGATGCTTGGTTACAATTTAGAATCCGTTATTATATGTTTGCTCTAGTTTTTGT